TTACTATTTGTTCTATTCTATTGGTAATAATGAAACAATTCTGTTCGTAGGAACAAAGAGAAGCAGATTTATTCTATACCCGATAAGTACCAATACGCAATGGGGGGTTGATACCATTTTCTATCAGTAAATGTGTCCTTCCTTATTCCTCATTAGAAGGCCCTATTCGTCAAAATTTTCCTTTATTTCTTCTTTTGTCTTTCTTTATGAATTTTTCTAATCTATGGATAAAATAAATACGATAAAACCAATAAATATTATAAAGACAATAAAATAATGTTGTTACGTTTCCACATCAAAGTGAAATATAGTACTTAGTTCTTTTTTCTTTCAATTAATGCCTATTGGTGTTCCAAAAGTACCTTTCCGAAGTCCTGGAGAGGAAGATGCATCTTGGGTTGACGTATAGTGCGACTTGTCAGATATATTGGGTCATATGGGATTTCCCCGTTCTCTCCCCCGATCGAGATATCCTCTGTTTCGCCCAAGAAAGATAAATTGAATCATCAAAAATTTGGAGCGTGAAGCGCAATTAGATCCATTGTTTGGGGGGATTCACATTACTATTATCAATTAGAATAATTTATGGTTGGCTTGGTTGGACTAAAAAATGAAGTATCCAGGCTCCGTTTAGAAAAAACCCAATTGGTAATATATCTATGATTACTACTTGTATCATAAATGATTCCTGTTTGGTATTTGTAAAGAGATCCTATTTGTCAAGCGAGGGAATCTCAAACTAAATACTTGGTGAAAGGTATGAAATGAATTGAAAAAAAAAAAAAGAAAGTCATAACAAAAAGAAATGGTAATGGGAAGATTTGTCCTATATGTGCAAATCAAAATCGGGCGGATCTTTACCCGGAGTAGAGCATAAACCTAAAAAGATGAAAGAGACCCATTCAGGAACAAGAAAATACCATCGTGATTTGGATTGAATCTCGATGAAACAATACATCAATGAGAAGTTAATTCGATAAGTTTAGTGACTTTTTTTCTATTATAAGGAAGAAAGAAGTTAAAATTCGTCTTTATTGAAAAATCGAAGAAAAAGTCCTTTCATTAGAAGTCAGAAAAAACCTGCTATGAAAAAAGAATAGGAACAAAGAAAGAGGACTTGAATCTATACATTGATTCTTTTTTTTTTCGCAATTCTTTTTTGAACCGTATGCGTCAAAAGGTGCATGTACGGTTCCTAAGGGATACAATTTTACCCTAATCAACCGACTTTATCGAGAAAGATTACTTTTTTTAGGCCAAGAAGTTGATAGCGAGATCTCGAATCAACTTATTGGTCTTATGGTATATCTCAGTATCGAGGATGATACCAAAGATCTGTATTTGTTTATAAACTCTCCTGGTGGATGGGTAATACCTGGAGTAGCTATTTACGATACTATGCAATTTGTGCGACCAGATGTCCACACAATATGCATGGGATTAGCCGCGTCAATGGGATCTTTTATCTTGGTTGGAGGAGAAATTACCAAACGTCTAGCATTCCCTCACGCTTGGCGCCAATGAGGTTTTTTTTATTTGAGAGAAAAAAGAAGACTATGCCTTCGCCATATGAATATTAAGTAATAATAGCATGGCACTTCGAATTCGATATGCAAAATTTTTGTATTGTTTTTTTTTTTCAAAAAATTCGATTATGTATCGAGAGAGTAGTATGAGATAAAAGGTATTTCCGATTTCTCTTATCTATCGGGAGTCCAGTTCAGCGTCACAAACTTTTTTGTTTTCACACCGAAGGGCTCTTAACAATATTTATGTTATAAAAAAAGAGGGCGAAAAAAAAAACAAGATTTTTCCTTATTTGATTGGATCAAAAAGAAACTTTGGGATTGCTGAATCAAAGACAAAAAAAAGAATCAATTTCAAAATAGAAAGCAACGGAGCCATCATAGTATTTTTTAACTCCTCTGAAAGGAAGGGTGGCAATTTGATCATTTATCCATCTGGGTCTGATAGATTCTATTTTTCTCTTTCTTCAATGGAAAGTAAGGGTCAATTTTATTGTAGAGCCGTATGCAATGCACAAAAGATAATGCCCGTACGGTTGTTCAATTCTATCTTTTTTTTTCCTATTATTCTTTATCTTTCTTTCTTTTCTCTTCGTTTCATCACGCGAGATAGAGAACTGTTATATCATCAGGGTAATGATCCATCAACCTGCTAGTTCTTTTTATGAGGCACAAACGGGAGAATTTATCCTGGAAGCGGAAGAACTGCTGAAACTACGCGAAACCCTCACAAGGGTTTATGTACAAAGAACGGGCAAACCCTTATGGGTTGTATCTGAAGACATGGAAAGAGATGTTTTTATGTCAGCAACAGAAGCCCAAGCTTATGGAATTGTTGATCTTGTAGCAGTTGAATGAAAATAAGATGGATTTTATGCAAATCCGTGATTTGAGATTTGATCTACGAGTTTAATATTCTATTAAATAGAAATAATTCCTAATCATCTGGTTAGGATCAATCTAAACCAGCCCAT